CCCGAAGCTCTTCTTTGTTTTGTGATGATAATGCCAAAATATCAAGTCAGCGCATCCGTCTTTATGTTGATCATTACAGGCCTCTTGAATTTTCTCTGTCTCTATTTTTCTTTTTTTTTTTTTTTTATTCTTTTTTTGTATAATTTATAATTATAATATTGATAGGAATTCTCTTGTTGAGACCCTATGAGTCGATTGAAACCTCAGATTCATAATAGAACCACGATGATTGAATAAAGCCCCAAGCTAAGCAAAGCACAAAGGTTCTCTGAGTAAGAACCCTTTGATCATCACTTATTCAATGAATAGATGAAATGACTCAAAATCCAGAGAAACTTTTGTCCGTCGGTCAAAAATAGCAAACCAATAAGCATAAAAATAATTTTGAACGAAGAAAAACCCTTTGATCTATAACTAGAATATAATTATAAATGAAATCTTTGAAATTTTTTTTGAGTCCGGTCGCGAGGTCTGAATAGTAGGTATGAATCATAGTTCAAATATTTCTTTTCTTGATCTATTTCATTCCATATATTCCGTGCTCCAGATACTAGAATGAATATCCGACGAGGCAGAACCCATCTCTCTCAAGATGACAGACCCATTCTCTGTACTATCAATAGGATCAATTCTAACAAGCCACACACTCATATTCCGGAAATACCGAAACAAAGGAATTCCACGGTCGAACTCCCAGAATGACCTATAAATCCCAGTCCTAAGTGATTCGTTTTGGATTGAAAAGCCCGGACTTCATGATTCTTATATACCTAATTCATTGAAATTCCATCCAGTAAAACGGAAGAGTTATAAATCTCCAAAATAATAGATAGGAATACCGCAAATAGAGCCATTGCGACACCCATCAAAGGGGTAGTTCCCCATCCAGGAGCTACTTTACCATATTCCGAATTCAACGGTTTCAATAAACTTCCTAGACCAGTTTGTCTTGGTCTTGGACCAGATCTAGAATTACTCTCAACGGTTTGTGTAGCCATAAATCCTATTGCATTGATTGAGATCTGTTGACTTTGTATACCATTCCATTGTAAATAAACGATCTTATCATAGATCCATTGTGGTCTTGAAATTATATAATAATGGAAACAGCAACCCTAGTCGCCATCTTTCTATCTGGTTTACTTGTAAGTTTTACCGGGTACGCCTTATATACCGCTTTTGGGCAACCCTCTCAACAACTAAGAGATCCATTCGAGGAACACGGGGACTAATTGAAGTAAAGTAACAAGCCTCCCATATTGGGAGGCTTGTTACTTTACTTCAATTGAGATACTAAAAAATCATTTTACCCTTTTAGTTGGAACCTTAGGTGGTTCTCGAAAAAAAATAGCGAAAAAAATGATTCCTAGAGTCGAGACTAAGAGGAATGTATAAACCAATGCTTCCATAAATCCGATCGTGGTTTACAATTATAGCTTCCACACCTGTTCATTTGGGATCATCTCCCAGATAAAGAAAAGACAAGAGTCAAAGAAAAAGCGGCGATTCAAATCAAGATTTCTCTGGTAACCCATGTAAAAGTGAAATCATAAAAATCCAATAGCGGTGAAAAATACCAGATCAATGTTAGATCAGACGACTTGCCTTCTTGTAGTTGGATCTCCAAGTTTTTGGAATGCTCCAAATTCCACTTGAGCATCTAAATCTGGGTCAATACCAGCAAAAACATCTCTGAACAAGGTTCTAGCACCATGCCAAATGTGTCCGAAAAAGAAGAGCAAAGCAAACGAAGCATGCCCAAAAGTGAACCAACCTCTCGGACTGCTACGAAAAACACCATCGGATTTCAAAGTAGCACGATCTAATTCAAAAATTTCACCTAATTGAGCACGTCTTGCATATTTTTTCACAGTTGCAGGATCACTATAACTGACTCCATTAAGTTCGCCACCATAGAACTCAACAGTTACTCCCACTTGCTCGACACTATACTTGGATTCTGCCCTTCTAAAAGGAACATCGGCTCTCACAATTCCGTCTCCATCTACCAAAACGACTGGAAATGTTTCAAAAAAGGTAGGCATACGACGTACAAAAAGCTCGCGCCCCTCTTTATCTCTAAAGATAGGATGTCCTAACCATCCAACAGCGATTCCATCCCCGTTGTCCATTGAGCCCGCTCTGAATAATCCCCCTTTTGCTGGATTATTGCCGATATAATCATAAAAAGCTAATTTTTCGGGAATTTTAGACCAAGCTTCTGCTAAACTCTGATTTTCAGCTAGTCCGGCACCAACCCTTCGATATATTTCTTGCTGGAAGTATCCCTGATCCCATTGATAACGAGTGGGACCAAACAATTCGATGGGGGTAGTTGCTGAACCATACCACATAGTTCCAGCAACTACAAAAGCTGCAAAAAAGACAGCAGCGATACTACTGGAAAGGACAGTTTCAATATTACCCATACGTAATCCTTTGTATAGGCGTTGGGGCGGACGGACACTAAGATGAAATAGGCCCGCTAATATGCCCAACGTCCCTGCTGCAATATGATGAGAAGCTATGCCTCCCGGAATAAAAGGATCAAAACCTTCTACGCCCCACGTAGGACTTACAGATTGTACTTTTCCAGTTAGTCCATAAGGATCGGACACCCATATTCCAGGACCATACAAGCCTGTTACATGAAATGCACCAAACCCAAAGCAAGCTAACCCTGAGAGAAATAAATGAATTCCAAAAATCTTGGGCAAATCCAAAGAAGGTTTTCCTGTACGTTCATCGCGGAATATTTCTAGATCCCAATACACCCAATGCCAAATAGCTGCCAAGAAGCACAGGCCAGAAAACACAATATGTGCCCCGGCCACACCTTCGTAACTCCAAATACCCGGATTTGTTACAGCCCCTCCTGTGATACTCCAACCACCCCAAGAATTGGTTATTCCTAAACGAGTCATGAAGGGTATAACGAACATACCCTGTCTCCACATTGGATCAAGAACGGGGTCAGAGGGATCAAAAACTGCTAATTCATATAGAGCCATCGAACCAGCCCACCCGGAAACTAGAGCTGTATGCATTATATGGACAGCAAGCAACCGACCGGGATCATTCAATACGACGGTATGAACACGATACCAAGGCAAACCCATGAAAATACCCCTTTGAAAAATAGACACTATGTAACTTTATCACATTGGAAAAGACTATGCTATATACTTACGCTTTTTAGTGGATTATTTCGCAGCACGGGTTCATATTTTATTCCATTTTGTTGGTAAGGTAATAATGGAACAATTCTGTTCGTAGGAACAAAGAAAAGCAGATCTATTCTATACCCGATAAGTACCAATACGCAATGGGGGGGATTCGTCCCATTTTCTATGAGCGAATGCATAGAAACTTGTTCATCGTTCGAATGGACCGACCCATTTGTAAGACTTTTCCTTTATCCATTTCGTTTTCTTTTCAATCTTATGAAAACAATAAACTCATTGTTACGTTTCCACATCTCCACATCAACATTGTTACGTTTCCACATCAAAGTGAAATCTAATCCTTAACCCTTTTGTCTTTCATTTGATGCCTATTGGTGTTCCAAAAGTACCCTTTCGGAATCCGGGAGAGGAGGATGCAGTTTGGGTTGATGTATAGTGCGACTTGTCAGACATATTGGGTCATATGGGATTTCCCCGTTCTCTCCCCGATCGAGATACCCCCGCTTCGCCAAAAAAATTGATTGAACCATCAAGAATTTGGAGCGTGAAGTGCAATTAGATCAATTTTTTGAGGATCAATTCAATATCAATATTATCAATTATAAGAATTTATGGTTGGCTTGATTGGACCAATAAAATGAAGTATCCAGGCTCCGTTTAGAAAATAATACTCAATTGTTAATATGGGTATGATTTATGATTACCACTTGTATCATACATAAACGATTCCTAATTTATAACAAATGAGCGATCTCAAACTGCCAATCAATGAAAAAAAAAAAAGAATATGATAACTACATCAAATTTTTGGCGGAAGGAAGACATGAAGGGAATTGAAAAAAAAAAAAAGTCGTATCAAAAAAAGTGGTATTGGGATCATTTGTCCTATATGTACAAATCAAAATCGGTTGGATCTTTACCCGGAGTAGAGCATAAACCTAAAAAAAAAAAAAGGAAATTGAAAAGGCCCATTCAGGAACAAGAAAATTACATCGTAATTTAATTTGGAGATGAAACAATGCATCAATGAGAGGTTAATTTGATAGGTTTATAGAAGGTATAAAAGTCCTTTTCAAATTTATAAATAAATATAAATATAAAAAGAGAGAGAGCCGACACATTGATTCTTTCTTTTTTTTTTTTTTTGCAATTTTTTTGAACCGTATGCATTAAAAGGTGCGTGTACGGTTCCTAAGGGATAAAATTTTGTCCTAATCAACCGACTTCATCGAGAAAGATTACTTTTTTTAGGCCAAGAAGTTGATAGTGAGATCTCGAACCAACTTATTGCGCTCATGGTCTATCTCAGTATAGAGGATGAGACCAGGGATCTTTATTTGTTTATAAACTCGCCCGGTGGATGGGTAATACCCGGAGTAGCAATTTATGATACTATGCAATTTGTGCCACCAGATGTACATACAATATGCATGGGATTAGCCGCTTCAATGGGATCTTTCATTCTGGTCGGAGGAGAAATTACCAAACGTCTAGCATTCCCTCACGCTTGGCGCCAATGAGTTTTTATTTGAGAGAAAAAAGAAGACTATGCCTTCGCCATATGGAATATGAATAAGAATATTGAGTAATAATAGCATGGCACTTCGAGTTCGGTATGAGCAAACCTTTATTGTTTTTCATAACATGAGATTCTGTATCGGGAGAGTAGTATGAGACAAAAGATATTTCCGATTTATCTTATCTATCGGGAGTTCGTTTCAGCGTCACAATTTTTTTTTTTTGTTTTCACACCAGAATTCTTTTTCCAATATTTATATTATCAAATATTATCAAAGCATACTAAACTGAAAAAAAAAAACAAGAGAATTTTTTCCTTCTTTGATCGAATCAAAAAAAACTTTGGGATTGCTGAATCACAGACGAGATAAATTCTAAATTCAATATAGAAAGCAACGGAACCCTCATAGTATTTTTTAACTCTACCGAAAGGAAGGGTGGTAAATGGATCATTTAATGATCTGGATCTGATAGATCCTAGTTATCTTTTTTCGCGATGGAAGGGAAAAGTAAATTCCATTGTGGAGCCGTATGCAATGCACAAAAAATGCCTGTACGGTTGTTCAATTATAAATTATATTTATATATAATATAATTTCTATTTTCTTCTTCTTGTTATTATTTATTATTTATCTCTTTCCTTCGCCCGATCGTACAAGATAGAGGAACCTTTCATTATATTATGTTATATCATCAGGGTAATGATCCACCAACCTGCTAGCTCTTTTTATGAGGCCCAAACAGGAGAATTTGTCCTAGAAGCGGAAGAACTGCTGAAACTCCGCGAAACCCTCACAAGAGTTTATGTACAAAGAACAGGCAACCCCTTATGGGTTGTATCCGAAGACATGGAAAGAGATGTTTTTATGTCAGCAACAGAAGCCCAAGCTCATGGAATTGTTGATCTTGTAGCAGTCGAAAATACTGGGGATCTTGTATAAATCTTTTATTCCATTTCATTTCAAATCATAATTCGAACGAACTGAACTGCGATTTTAGATTTTATTACCGGGTTAAAATGAAATTAAATAGAATAGAAGAAATTCACAATCAGCTGGTTAGGATCGATCTAAACCAGCCCTTTTTGTATACGAATCAGCATGCCAACTATTAAACAACTTATTAGAAACACAAGACAGCCAATCAAAAAAGTCACAAAATCCCCCGCTCTTCGGGGATGTCCTCAGCGTCGAGGAACATGTACTAGGGTGTATGTGCGACTCGTTTAGAGCATGAGCTGGACCAAAACAAAAGAGGGGAAACTTTTATTCCAGTATCAATGACCGTTACCGATGATGAATAGGATGAAATTTTCACTATCTAATTCAAAAAATACCTCCATTGTGTATGAAATTTATGGTTTCCATTGGTGCAAATCCAATCACCTTAATTGTAGATGATAAGCAACTCCCCATTGGTAGCAAATGGTTATCCATTAAGCGGGGAATTGGTATTTAAGAAGCAGAAAGATTATGCTCTCGCTCTTGCAAGAACGGACTCACAGGGTCAGCTACCTAGCCAACTTTCATAATTAAATGCCGTTACTGTATGGGTAGATCTCGTTGTGAAAAGATCTATTATTGGATAATTTATGGGTAGAGTCAAAGAATGTGAACTGTACAAGTTACTAATAACATTGATTAATGGGGAAAAGACTCCGGTGTATAGAGAGGACCTCACCGTTTACGAAGTAACCATAGAAACGAAGGAACCCACTATTTTTTATCCATTTACCGTTACTATTTATTTATCCTTTTACTTTATTTTATACAATACTAAATTGAAAATTGACTATTTTTTTTTGATACCTAGTATCGATACAATTTCTTATTTCGAGGTGAAATGCCTGTAAAAAAAATCGTGGTTGGGAAGGTCATAGTAGCAAAAGCCATTGGAATTTTTATTTTATACATCGGAAGAATCCGTTTTGTTATTAATAAACCAGGAAGGGGAAAAGAATGACTAAAATAAATCAATTAAATTAGTTATTCAGCGAAGTTTCATTTGATTCAATGACCAGAATTAGACGGGGTTATATAGCTCGGAGACGTAGAACAAAAATTCGTTTATTTGCATCAACCTTTCGAGGGACCCATTCAAGACTTACTCGAACTATTATTCAACAAAAAATGAGAGCTTTGTTTTCTTCTCATCGGGATAGGGGCCGACAAAAGAGAAATTTTCGTCGTTTATGGATCACTCGGATAAATGCAGCAATTCGTGAAATTGGAGTATCCTATAGTTATAGTAGATCAATAAATGATTTGTACAAGAGGCAGTTGCTTATTAATCGTAAAATACTTGCACAAATAGCCATATCAAATACAAATTGTCTTTACATGATTTCCAATGAGATCAGTAAATAGGGAGGTTGGAAAGAATCCGCCGGAATAATTTAAACGGAGGTCCCCGGAGAATGAACTCCGGGAAGGTAGAGTCAAAATTAATATGAGTGTGATAAAGTAGTAAAAATAAATGAACACGTTTCAATAAAAAAAAATTTCTTCTTCATTTTTCGATTATTTTTTTTTTTCTTTTCTTACGATTTTTTTACGACGTGTCAATCCAATCTAAATTCTCGAATTTTTCGAACAAAACATCAACCTGGGTGGGGATTCGGATTGGAATTTTGATTCAATCAATTGCGAAATAGGCCTATTTCTTTCTGGTTCGGGGACCTGTAGTTCTAGGAGTAGGCTCAGCTCTCTCAAATTGTTTCTCATTATTAAGAAAAGGTAACAAAGATAAAATACGAGCTTGTTTTATGGCAATAGTAATTAATCGTTGTTGTTTCAAAGTCAATCTATTCATTCGTCTAGATAATATTTTTCCTTGCTCACTAATAAATCGACTAATTAAACTCATGTTTCTATAATCAATTCGATCCCCCGATCCAATTGGGGGCAAACGCCTACGAAAAGATCGCTTGGATTTAAGAAAAAGCTTGGATTTATCCATGGTGTATTCCTTATCTCTAAAATCCTATTTCTTAAATCTAATTTATGATTTGACGGAAATAGGAGTTGATTGGTTTATGGTTTATTTTTTATTTATATTAGATTTTTATATGTATTATAATTATGTATTATAATTAATTATATTTATATTTTTATATTATTTATATTAATTTATATTATTTATTAATATTAATTTATAATTATATTTTTATTATATTTTATTATATGTAAATATATATGTAAATATAATTAAATGTAATTTTTGTGAATTTGTTCCTGTTTTTTGAAGGGAAGGTACACACGCGTTCTCTTTGATCTATTTCTTTATCTCCCCATGAATCGTATGTTTGTAACAATAGGGACAGAATTTTCTCAATTCCAATCGATTAGGCGTATTGTGTCGATTCTTTTGGGTAATATATCTGGAAATGCCTGGCGATTCCTTATTAATATCGTTTCGGACACAACTGTTACATTCCAAAATAACTCTTATTCTGACATCTTTACCCTTGGCCATGAACCTCCTTTGAATTTTGGATTAACTCAATTCTTTCATTTTCGACCCGAAACAAAAAAAAAAAGAAGTTGCTGACCTGAAATCCAATTATGAAAGATTTCGTTGCAATCAAAAATTCATAGAGAAAAAAAAAAAAAATAATAATAATAAGAATAAGTAATACAACGATTTCTACCTATCAATTATATTATTTATAATCTATAATCTTAATATAGTATTTTATAATCTTAATCTTAATATAGTATTTAAATAGTATTTAATTGAAATATTTTGTATGATTTTGTTGCCTTCGACCTCATTTCCGCTACCCCTCTAGTAATTTGAGCCTGAACCCAAGTTTCGATGCGGTTGACTCCACTTTTCAATTTTTTTTCTCTTTCTTTTAATTTCATCCTAAAAAACTGACAAAAGCACAAAACAAAGAAAGAGAAAGGGAGCGGGATTAGTCACAGACTATTTCTTGTATCTCTCTAATCTTCTTAGGCCCTTCCCATGTCAATAACTAGAATGAAAAAAGGGGAATGTCAACGCATCTGGGAATAAACGATTGATCTCTATCAATAAACCTGCTAAAGACCCGAACCATAGAGTACTTAGCACAGGTGCCACAGAGAGATATGTTTTTATATCTCGCATTGAAAATCCTCCTTTTTATTGTAATTTTTATTGTAATACATATATGAATGCATATGTAGTAATGCATATGTAGTTAAGAATCGCTTGTATTTGTACATGAAATTCGTAACTAAAATGAATATATGAATATATAAAACAACCCGATAGATGATATTTTCCTTTCCTTACAACAGAGAAAAGGCGTTTCCTTCTTTCTCGGAACATTACCGAGAAAGATTTTTTTTTATCTGTTGGGTTTCATTTCAGATGTATTTTCATATGTATATAGTATATAATTCTTTTTTTTTTTTTTTATTATATGTAATATAATCCGTGAGACCAAAAAGAAGAAATGACAAGAGAATTTGTATATCAATAGGGAAAATAACGATGTGGAAAACAAGACGTGGATTCTCTACAATGACACTGTAGGCCAATTGAAAGGGATGTAGCGCAGCTTGGTAGCGCGTTTGTTTTGGGTACAAAATGTCACGGGTTCAAATCCTGTCATCCCTACCTATTACTTATTCTATATCCTATAGGCATTAACGAAGGATCAATAGTGATCAATGAAAATTGGACATACCTAATATTTCAGTTTATGATACTATATGCATGTAAGATCTATTGGGGTACAAATAGAATCCTTTTCTTTATGATCTTATCTATTGTGATAAGAAAGCGCTCTTAGTTCAGTTCGGTAGAACGTGGGTCTCCAAAACCCGATGTCGTAGGTTCAAATCCTACAGAGCGTGATTCCGCTCTTCTTAGGTCGAATGACAATGAAATAACTTTATTGACTTGAAAAGTAATCTGAATTTGACCTCCTCCTTATCTTTAATTCGCAGGAGGTCAATAAAAAAAAAGAGAGATGTTACTTAATCAAAGGTCCAACTGATCCCCGCGTCTGTATTGTAAATATGCAGTTACAAATAATCCAGCCAAAGTAATAGGAATTAGACCTAGCACGATTCCAAATAGTAAAACTTCAATCATTTCAACTTGTTTGAAAGAGGAAAAAAGGGTAGGTAATATCTATCTCTAAATATTAATCCAAACCGTCCGTGAATCTCAATAACCAAGAATTTACAATTGACAAGGGAAGTAACTATAACCGGGACTCTCACAAAAACATTTTTTTTTTTGAATTGTTCATTCAATCAATTTCAAATAAGTCGTATTTTGTTCAGACCAATAAATAGAACTGA